TGAGTCCTCGAAATGGGATGACGGAAAAAATTTTTGTCCAAACACTAATTGGTCGTGTATTAGCAGACAATATATATATGGGTCTACGATGCATTGCCGCTCGAAATCAAGATATTGGGATTGGACTTGTCAATCGATTCATAACCTTTCGGGCACAACCAATATATATTCGAACCCCCTTTACTTGCAAGAGTGCATCTTGGATCTGTCAATTATGTTATGGTCGGAGTCCCACTCACGGCGACCTGGTCGAATTGGGAGAAGCCATAGGTATTATTGCGGGTCAATCAATTGGGGAACCAGGGACTCAACTAACATTAAGAACTTTTCATACCGGTGGAGTATTCACAGGTGATACTGCCGAACATGTACGAGCTCCTTCTAATGGAAAAATAAAATTCAATGAGGATTTGGTTTATCCCACACGTACCCGTCATGGGCATCCTGCTTTTCTATGTTCTATAGACTTGTATGTAACTATTGAGACTCGGGATATTATCCATAATGTGAATATTCCACCAAAAAGTTTGATTTTAGTTCAAAATGATCAATATGTAGAATCAGAACAAGTGATTGCTGAGATTCGTGCCGGAACGTCTACTTTTCGTTTTAAAGAGAAGGTACGAAAACATATTTATTCTGAATCAGAGGGAGAAATGCACTGGAGTACCGATGTCCACCATGCATCTGAATATATACATGGTAATGTTCATCTATTACCAAAAACAAGTCATTTATGGATATTAGCAGGAGGTCCGCGCGGATCCAGTATAGTGTCTTTTTCACTCCACAAAGATCAAGATCAAATGAATGTTCATTCTTTTTCTTTCGAAGAAAGATATATCTTTGACCTCTCAATGACTAATCATCGAGTAAGACATAAATTGTTGGATACTTCTGGTAAAAAAGATAGGGAAATTCTTGACTATTCAAGACCTGATCGAATCATATCCAATGGTCATTGGAATTTCATATATCCTTCTATTCTCCAAGAAAATTCTGATTTCTTGGCGAAAAAACGAAGAAATAGATTCATTATCCCATTACAATATGATCAAGAACGAGATAAAGAACTAATGCCCTGTTTTGGTATTTCGATTGAAATACCCATAAATGGTATTTTACGTAGAAATAGTATTCTTGCTTATTTTGATGATCCACGATACAGAAGAAATAGTTCAGGAATTACTAAATATGGGACCATAGAGGTAGATTCAATCATAAAAAAAGAGGATTTGATTGAGTATCGAGGAGCAAAAGAATTTAGTCCGAAATACCAGAAAGTAGATCGGTTTTTTTTCATTCTCGAAGAAGTGCATATCTTACCCGGATCCTCGTTCATAATGGTCCGGAACAATAGTATCATTGGAGTAGATACACAACTCGCTTTAAATACAAGAAGCCGGGTAGGCGGATTAGTCCGAGTGGAGAGAAAAAAAAAAAGTATTGAACTGAAAATCTTTTCTGGAGATATTCATTTTCCTGGAGAAACAGATAAGATATCCAGGCACAGCGGCATTTTGATACCACCAGAGACGGAAAAAAAAAATTCTAAGAAATCAAAAAAATTGAAAAATTGGATCTATGTCCAACGGATCACACCCACCAAGAAAAAGTATTTTGTTTCGGTTCGGTCCGTAGTCACATATGAAATAGCTGATGGGATAAATTTAGCAACACTTTTCCCTCGGGATCTCTTGCAGGAAAAGGATAATGTCCAACTTAGAGTTGTCAATTATATCCTTTATGGAAATGGCAAGTCAATTCGAGGAATTTATCACACAAGTATTCAATTAGTTCGGACTTGCTTAGTATTGAATTGGGACCAAGAAAAAAATGGTTCTATAGAAGAGGTTCATGCTTCCTTTGTTGAGGTAAGGACAAATGATCTGATTCGCGATTTCATAAGAATTGAGTTAGTCAAGTCCACTATTTCGTATACCGGAAAAAGGTATGATAGGGCAAGTTCCGTATTGATTTCCGATAATGGATTAGATCGCACCAATATCAATCCTTTTTATTCCAAGGCGAAGATTCAATCACTTACCCAACATCAAGGACCTATTGGTATTGGTACGTTGTTGAATCGAAATAAGGAATGCCAATCTTTGATAATTTTGTCATCATCCAATTGTTCTCGAATTGGTCCATTCAATGGCTCGAAATATAACAATGTGACAAAAGAATCAGATCCCATAATCCAAATTAGGGATTTGCTGGGTCCCTTAGGGACTATTGTCCCTAAAATAGCGAATTTTTTTTCATCTTACTATTTAATAACTCATAATCATATCTTGTTAAAGAAATATTTGCTACTTGACAATTTTAAACAGACTTTCATAGTACTTAAATACTGTTTAATAGATGAAAATAGGAGGATTTATAATCCCGATCCATGCGGTAACATAATTTTGAATCCATTCCATTTGAATTGGTGCTTTCTCCATCACGATTATTGTGAAGAGACATCTACAATAATTAGCCTTGGACAATTTATTTGTGAAAATGTATGTCTATTCAAATACGAATCACACGTAAAAAAATCTGGTCAAATTTTAATTGTTTATGTTGACTCCTTAGTTATAAGATCAGCTAAACCCTATTTGGCCACTCCAGGAGCAACTGTTCATAGCCATTATGGAGAAATCCTTTACGAAGGAGATACATTAGTTACATTTATATATGAAAAATCGAGATCTGGTGACATAACGCAAGGTCTTCCAAAAGTGGAACAAATCTTAGAAGTGCGTTCGATTGATTCAATATCGATGAACCTAGAAAGGAGAGTTGAAGGTTGGAACGAACGTATACAAAGAATTCTTGGAATCCCCTGGGGATTCTTGATTGGAGCTGAGCTAACCATAGCCCAAAGTCGTATCTCTTTGGTTAATAAGATCCAAAAGGTTTATCGATCCCAGGGGGTACAGATCCATAATAGACATATAGAAATTATTGTACGTCAAGTAACATCAAAAGTGTTGGTTTCAGAAGATGGAATGTCTAATGTTTTTTTACCTGGAGAATTAATCGGCTTTTTGCGAGCGGAACGAGCAGGGCGTGCTTTGGACGAAGCGATCTGTTATCGGGCAATCTTATTGGGAATAACGAGGGCATCTCTAAATACTCAAAGTTTCATATCCGAAGCAAGTTTTCAAGAAACCGCTCGAGTTTTAGCAAAAGCTGCTCTACGAGGTCGTATTGATTGGTTGAAAGGCCTGAAAGAGAACGTTGTTCTGGGGGGGATTATACCTGTTGGTACCGGATTCCAAAAATTAGTACATCCTTCAAGGCAAGACAAGAACATTCATTTGGAAATCAAAAGAAAGAATCTATTCGAGTTGGAAATAAGAGATATTTTGTTACACCATAGAGAATTATTTTGTTCTTACGTCCAAAACAATTTCCATGAGACAAATTTCCATGAGACATCAGAACAATCATTTACGCGATTTAATGATTCCTAAGAGCAGATTCTTTCCTTTCACTTTAACTATCTTTCAATTATCTGGTCCGATTATTGATTTGGTAAAAAATAAAATAAGTAATTAAATTGGTAATAAATGGTAATAAATAANAAGTAATTAAAAGAAATTAATGGTTTGGGTCGTGTATCAACGGTCAATCCCCCGTAGAAGGTTCCATCGGAACAATTATTTATTTCAGGGTACCTCGTCTCTTTGTTAAAAAAAAAAGGAAGTCTGGGGAAAAATGACAAGAAGATATTGGAACATCCATTTGGAAGAGATGATGGAAGCAGGAGTTCATTTTGGTCATGGTACTAAGAAATGGAATCCTATAATGGCCCCTTACATCTCTGCAAAGCGTAAAGGTATTCATATTACAAATCTCACTAGAACTGCTCGTTTTTTATCAGAAACCTGTGATTTAGTTTTTGATGCAGCAAGTAGGGAAAAAAACTTCTTAATCGTTGGTACAAAAAATAAAGCAGCGGATTCAGTAGCATCAGCTGCAATAAGGGCTCGGTGTCATTATGTTAATAAAAAATGGCTTGGTGGTATGTTAACGAATTGGTCCACTACGGAAACGAGACTTCACAAGTTCAGGGACTTAAGAGCAGAACAAAAGATGGGGAAACTCAACTGTCTCTCCAAAAGAGATGCAGCAATGTTGAAGAGAAAATTATCTACCTTGCAAACATATCTCGGTGGGATCAAATATATGACGGGGTTGCCTGATATTGTGATCATCGTTGATCAGCAAGAAGAATATACGGCTCTTCGAGAATGTGTCATTTTGGGGATTCCGACAATTTGTTTAATCGATACAAATTGTGACCCAGATCTCGCAGATATTTCGATTCCAGCAAACGATGACGCTATAGCTTCAATCCGATTGATTCTTAACAAATTAGTATCCGCAATTTGTGAGGGTCGTTCTAGCTATATAAGAAATCGTTGATTATCATTAAGAATAATATTAAGAATAATAAGATTAGTTAATTATTTGGCAACTCCATAGATTTATTGGATCGGTTACTATTTTTGAATTTTTAAAAAGAGATAAAATTTTAAAAAAGAGATAAAAAAAGTACTGGGGATATTGATATTATGTTATGATGTTATGTAATTTCTTGGTATCGTAAATAAAATATACGATTAATGATTCAAGTTAGTGAGTTGATAAATAGATGGTTGAATCAAAATAATTCCTTTTTTGAAGTTCAATTTCTGTCAGAGGACAATATGAATGTTATACCATGTTCCATTAAAACACTCAAAGGGTTATACGATATATCGGGTGTAGAAGTAGGCCAACATTTCTATTGGCAAATAGGAGGTTTACAAATCCATGCCCAAGTACTTATCACTTCTTGGGTCGTAATTGCTATCTTATTAGGTTCAGTCATCATAGCTGTTCGGAATCCACAAACCATTCCGACCGACGGTCAGAATTTCTTCGAATATGTCCTTGAATTTATTCGAGATTTGAGCAAAACTCAGATTGGAGAAGAATATGGTCCTTGGGTTCCCTTTATTGGAACTATGTTCTTATTTATTTTTGTTTCTAACTGGTCAGGTGCTCTTTTACCTTGGAAAATCATACAATTACCTCATGGGGAGTTAGCTGCGCCTACGAATGATATAAATACTACTGTTGCTTTAGCTTTACCCACGTCAGCGGCATATTTTTATGCGGGTCTTAGCAAAAAAGGATTGGGTTATTTCGGGAAATACATTCAACCAACCCCAATACTTTTACCAATTAACATCCTAGAAGATTTCACAAAACCTTTATCTCTTAGTTTTCGACTTTTCGGGAATATATTGGCTGATGAATTAGTAGTTGTTGTTCTTGTTTCTTTAGTCCCTTCAGTAGTTCCTATACCTGTTATGCTTCTTGGATTATTTACAAGTGGTATTCAAGCTCTTATTTTTGCAACGTTAGCCGCGGCTTATATAGGTGAATCCATGGAGGGTCATCATTGACTAGTTTTCGAAATAGTCTTTTTTAAGCTTATCCCAATTCATGCATAATTCAAGATAATCCACTTGGTTGGGGAACATAATAGATACAAATACAAATATGTATGAATATACGACCTAGAGTCGTAGGAAAAAAGATAGACGATATTGCGGAATTGTAAAAAAAAAGATGGGTTGGGGGGGTCACACTAGATGTATGTAATCTCTATAAGTCCAGCCCCTGTGTCTGTTTCGAGGAATGATTCTAGAATCCGATTCAATATAGAATGTGGGTGGTTTACGTTATGGAAGAAACAAATGTATATGTGATATTAGATATTTACTAGTTATATAGGACTATTCCTAATATATATATATTATTATATACCCTATATATATATTATTGATTGATTTGATTGCGGTTCACTGCATTTATATAGTTCCAATATAAGTCCTTCTGTTTCGTCTGTGATTGTGGATTGAATGAAATGCAAAAAAGAGATGAACTCAAGGATAGTATCTAGAAGAAAAAAGAAAGGAAAGAAGAATTGAATGAAAGAATGGTTCGAAACAAAGAAATGCAATAACTAGAACCGTATACATATGTATTTACAAAAACTCCATTATGGGTAGAAACTCAAAATGAGATATCGAAATAGTTCTGACGATTCAGTAATATTATCATTTCAATTCGGAGTTTTTAGTTATTTCGACCCGATAGATCTTAATCAGATAGATCTTAATGATAAAATCTTAATGAAAAAAAAATGATAAAAAAAATGAAGTAAAAATTCATTGGTTGATTGTATCATTAACCATTTTTTTTTGGTGCGAGGAACTTACCATGAATCCACTGATTTCTGCCGCTTCCGTTATTGCTGCTGGATTGGCCGTAGGGCTTGCTTCTATTGGACCTGGAGTTGGTCAAGGTACTGCTGCAGGTCAAGCTGTAGAAGGTATTGCGAGACAACCAGAAGCAGAGGGTAAAATACGAGGTACTTTATTGCTTAGTCTAGCTTTTATGGAAGCTTTAACAATTTATGGACTGGTCGTGGCGTTAGCGCTTTTGTTTGCGAATCCTTTTGTTTAATCCTAGAAATATAAAAAAGTACCTTACATACTATACTTTTTTTCTTATTTTTTTAATTTAACTCGCTATACTTTTTTCTTATTTTATTAACTCAGAATTGCTGTTTGCTTCTTCTAATTATATCAACGCTTTACTCCTACAATTATTTATTTGTTGAGACAGTCCCCCAGGAAAGGAAGGACTGTTTTGAGGATGAGTAATTACAGGATCCGCTCGTTTTCTTCCTTCGCGTACTTAGTTTAGTACAATGGAAACCTTTTTTTTACTTTTTTTAGGAATCGTTTCAACAAACGAGATATTTCACAATTGACATGAGACCCAAGACTTAACCTAATAAGTATTTTATTGGATTGGAAACTTCAAGTAAGAAATTTCAAAATTATCAAATTAAATTACTAGATTTAATCTACTCCCATTAAAAAAAAAAAAATGGAAATAAAATTTATATAAAAAAAAGAAATCGATCAAGATCAAAAAAGGGACGACGAAGTGATACAAAAAGAACTCTGTTCTTTGTTAGTCCTATCTATAAGAGGAGAGCATATGAAAAATGTAACCGATTCTTTCCTTTCCTTGGGTCACTGGCCATCCGCCGGGAGTTTCGGATTTAATACCGATATTTTAGCAACAAATCCAATAAATCTAAGTGTAGTGCTTGGTGTATTGATTTTTTTTGGAAAGGGAGTGTGTGCGAGTTGTGTATTTCAAAAATAGGTTGGATCCATCCGACTGCACTTTATTTATGGTATTTTATTCATTTTATAGGATAAATAGGAAAAAAAGTGAACGATCTCAACGAATTATTTCTGAATAAATTAAGAAATCATATGTAAGAACCATAGCATTTCGTGACTTATTGGTAAATTTGATTCTCTATCAACCAATAATGTGAGACCATTAACATGGTTAAAGCTAAACTGTTTGAAGTCCAGGCAAAACATGGTACTCTTTCTACCGGTACTAACGTACCGAAATGGTTTAAAAATG